AAAAGGATTTATGCAATCAATAGTGTAGTGAATCTATATAGAATAACTTCGAGTCCTTGTTTCTTACTTGGTATTAGAGTTCGAATGAAAACCACCCAATTGCAGGAATTTGCTATTTTGTGAGGATAAATCAAATAAGGTTTTCCTTAGAAAATTCTTATTATCAATTATCAATGATATGATAAATAGATACGAATAGAGCAAGAAAAGAAGGAAATAAAAAAACAAAGTATAGAAAAGATATCCAAAATGATATAGAAATCACTATCCTACCCTTAGTTTTTATTTCCTTAATTTAATTAATTGAATTTGTTTTGATTAGAGCCAAGTTCCTTAAAAACCTCTGCCTTTTTTAAAATATCCTGAACAGTTTCTGTAGGCTGAGCACCTTTTTCAAGGAAATAGAGAATTGCGGGAACGTTTAAATAAGTTTGATTCTTGATCGGATCATAAAAACCCACTTTCCGAAGATCTCTTCCTTCTCTTCGGGATCGAACATCAATTGCAACGATTCGATAGACGGCTCATCGGGATAGATGTAGATGAAAAAGAACCCCCCCTAGAACCGTATAGGAAGTTTTCTCCTCGTACGGCTCGAGAAAAAATGATTCGAAGTTTTGTCTATGGATAAAATTAGAATAAATAGGAAAGGAATCCATATAAAATAAATTAAATTATTCTATAATTAAATTAAACTCATAGTCATAGTATAGTCTTTTTTATTTCGCTTCCTTCCTGAAAAAAAAATCATTTGTACTCATAACTCAAGTTCAATATTTAATTCAAAAATTTGAAATATTTTTCTTTAATTTTGAATCTATTTTTTTATTGAGTGGTCTTTAACCCACCCTTTTTGTCTCGTTTAAAATATATTTGGATTTGGATTCTTTATTCGGATCCGTGAGACAATTAAAGTGGTGTTTCCTTGTTCTGGGATCCTTTATCTTTGTTTTAAATCATTGGGTTTAGACATTACTTCGGTGCTTCTTAATCCTTTCAAAATGGTAGCAACATACCCCTTTTGTGATTTCTTTCTATCAAAGAATCATACCAACGGTTGATTCGTGCGTGATACACTGTGGATTGAAAAAGGTTTAGTCGTTCCAACAATTTTTTTTTCAAATTTGCTCGAATCGGATCCTTTTGATTTCTATTATCTATATTAATTATAGAAGATAGAAGATATACTTACGAAGTTGTTCCAATTTATTAATTGGCATTAACCCTAGATCGTTGCCCCTGAGAAATTAATCAATACTTTCTACTCGAGCTCCATCATGAACTATTTACATTATAACCCAATAAAAAAAAGAAGAGTTATAGTAGAATAGAACAAATGACGTCGAGCCAAGAGCACCTTCATTCCTAATATAAAATGGTGGATAAGAATCCACACGGGATCGTGTCCTTCAAGTCGCACGTTGCTTTCTACCACATCGTTTTAAACGAAGTTTTACCATAACATTCCTCGAATTTGGAACCAGTATGGAATTGATTCAATTATGGAATCATGAATAGTCATTGGTTCAATCAGTACAGAGACAAAGTCATTTATATTTCTTATTTTCTACATAGATAATAATTTATTTTTATAAATAAGAAATATTTTTCTTCAGAAAAATTAGCAAGACCTCGGCTTTTTTTGTATGAATGGAACATTTTTATTTTGATGAACATTTTTCTAATTTTCTATAAATATATCTCGCAAAAAAATATCTAATATCTAAGAGAAATATACAGAAATCAAATCAAAATAAAATATAGAAATACCATAACTAGCATCACACGAATAAGGAAATTCTATTTGACTCTGCTTCTTGAAGTGACTCAATAAGATAGACTGACCCATTTTCAACTTCCCAAAGATGGAACCTATAAGGAATGATTCCAAATTAGAAATCTTGATACTTGATATTTGAAAAAGTTTCCTACTTTCTATCTACATCATTATTTGAGTAAAGTTTTATAGTAAAGACTCCCTTTTTTGATTTTCTTATCATCATCATAAGAACATAAGAATAAGAAAGAGAAATCTTTGCTTTTTTTTTTCGAATGGAATTGTCAATGAAATGATGTAAAGTAAATAAGCTAAATACATTGAACAAAAAAAAGAAATATCATTGTTAAATATTTCAATTTTACTATTTTAGGGATGCAATTTCTTTTTCACAAAAATAAAAAGACTATTGTCACTGAAATAGGATAACAATACATACCTATAGGCTAAGCACTTCCTCGTTTTATATGTATTTTCTTTTCATATTTTGTTTAACCTGAGGTTAAGTAATCTTTCTGCAACTATGATCTATGCCCCATCTTATCTTTATCTGGGTCACAAAAGGATTTTGAACTCGATTTAGTTCAGTTTGTGTTGTGAAAAAATATAAAATAAAAGAGGAATAATATTCTATTCCAATATTAGACCTTGAAACAGAACCTTGTTGAACAAAAAAGAAGTATTAGGATACAATGGATGGATATGCTCTGGGACGGAAGGATTCGAACCTCCGAATAGCGGGACCAAAACCCGTTGCCTTACCGCTTGGCTACGCCCCATTTCCTTTTTTTATTGCACACTAATTAATATAATAATAATAAAGAATAATATTGATATTAAGTGTTCGTCAATTCCAGTCCAAATATCTAGAGAAAATCTTTATTCTTTATAGTTATAGAATCTATTATAGATTCGTGTTAGGATTTTGGAATGTGTATATCTATAATAATTCAACTGGATTTATTGATCATTACATATAATTCAATTAAGATATTGTATGAAAGTATGATTTCTTCTATTCTCCTTTGAGAATTGGAGGATTTTTGATTGAGCGGAAAAAGAAGGATTTTTTTGTCTACCCTACTTTCTTCATTTTTCCTTATATCAATAACTCAATCAAAATGCAATTATCTCGACGAAAAAAATGTCTGTTATGCTTAATATCTTTAGTTTGATCTGTCTTAATTCTGCCCTTTATCCGAGTAGTCTTTTCTTCGCTAAATTGCCCGAAGCCTATGCTTTTTTGAATCCAATCGTAGATGTTATGCCAGTCATACCTCTGTTCTTTTTTCTTTTAGCCTTTGTTTGGCAAGCTGCTGTAAGTTTTCGATAAGATTTTAACACTATCCTAGAAAATTCATTATCATTATTTATTCGAGAAAAATGATAACAATTGATAAGATCAAATAAGTCTGACAGTATGAACCTTCAATTCAAACATTGAAATTTCGAATAGCCGCGAGAAATCAGGCTCGTCCTATTTCCCAATTTTAATCCTTTTTCCGGCGAAATACCCTATTAGATTAGGGTCCCTTACAATATCTAATTGTGGGTATGAAAGTTATTTGTGGTAATCAAAGACTCTTATTACAAATTTCAACTTCATTTGAATTTCTGAACATTTTTTTCTATTTTTAGAATTCATTTCTTGGTGTCAAAATAGGATATGTGATATAAAAATGGAGGATCTATTATCTTTTCTCGTTTTTCTTTTTCAAAAAATGATCTTGGAGGTTGTGTAATGCTTACTCTCAAACTTTTCGTTTACACAGTAGTAATATTCTTTGTTTCTCTCTTCATCTTTGGATTCCTATCCAATGATCCAGGACGTAATCCTGGACGTGAAGAATAAAATAAAAATTTTGTTTTTCTTGCTTGATTTTACAATTTTCTTAAGATTTTATTTTAGCTATTCCACACATTTAACTAGGAAAAAAAGAAATAAGGGGTTTGCAAAATTTTAAAGAAAAAAATAAAAAGTCATCAACGGAAACGGAAAGAGAGGGATTCGAACCCTCGGTACGAATAACTCGTACAACGGATTAGCAATCCGCCGCTTTCGTCCACTCAGCCATCTCTCCCAATCGAAAAAGATAATTACTATGTTATAGTACACATCAAGTAAGGATTAAAGAAAGTATTTCTTTCACATTCTTTATCGTTATTATATAATTAGCAATTCCATTTAGATGCTCGAAAGATCCAAATAGAAAGATAAATAAAGAAGACCTTATTGCTTTTATTTTGTTCGAAGTGCCTTTTGGGCCTGGCCCGGTCAATACCCAGCCGGGCCTTTTTTTCTTCCAACGAATTCCCTTTATTTATAGGCAACATACTCTAAATAGCCAATTTTGTATCTGTGTAACAATTTCCGTTCTGGGGTTTACATATACTTATAATTTTTGTTATAATTATAATGGAAATTGAGAAGGATTTTTGATTCAAAAGAATCAATCAATTAAGTATGTATCAATTTGTATTTTCTTATGTCATTAGGCAAACCAAATTTGAGATTCAAATCCCAGAATCATTCACGAATTGTCAGTCAAGGAATAGTTAATGGTTCCCTTTTGTCATAAATTTTGACTTTTTTGAGTGAAAATCCACATTTTATTTTTCAAAAGTCCGTGGAAGTTTTTCGGCATTGTGTGTTTTGAGATACTATACAATCAATCGAAGGCGTAGATCAAATACAATCAAAAGGGCAATAAAAGGTTTCTTTTCTAATTTTTCTAAATTTAGAAAAAGGATTAAAAAATGGATGCAATATGCAAGTACAATAAACTAAAGTCTAGTAAAAAAAAGGGGGGGAATTTTTTCTCCTATTGTGTATCGTTTTGGCGGCATGGCCGAGTGGTAAGGCGGGGGACTGCAAATCCTTTTTCCCCAGTTCAAATCCGGGTGCCGCCTCATCAACAAACGAATTGAAATTTCTTATTCTGTTGTGCTCTTTTATTCTGTTCTGGGAATTTTGTAAAAAAAAGATTGGAAATCTTTGAATCTAAAATTCAAATCAAAGAAAGATTTTAATGGAAAAATTAGAAATAATGGTCGAAGCAAGACTTCCCGATTCTCTTCTACTGCTAATGTAATGTCTACTGATTGGGTCTTAAATTACATTGTATAGCCGGGATAATTCAACTACTAGTTGGGGAAAGTGCTTTCTATGATCTAGCAATTGATCTATGATCTATTTTTACTTTCAAGGGCACGAAAAAAAAAAGGAAGGGGCCCTCGTATTTGATTAATAGATTCCATTACTAACATTCCTTTGTAATGTCATTGTGTATTTTACTTGTGTTTATTCTTTCCCGATTAGAAATCATTAGAAATCATATAGGAATTTTTGAAATGGATTTTTTTTTTCGTTCATCAATAGTGTTCTGCCAGAATCCTTTTTTGACTCTGGACCATTCATTCTACTATTATTAGTGAGCAATAATGGAATAATTCTATCATAGAGATAAGGGACATAATTCACATGGATATAGTAAGTCTCGCTTGGGCTGCTTTAATGGTAGTCTTTACATTTTCCCTTTCACTCGTAGTATGGGGAAGAAGTGGACTTTAGAAGCACTCCTACTTTAGTTGAGGAATGAAACTGTTTTATAGATCGTTCTGCAACGCATTTTTTATTTAAATTGAAAAAATTTTCAAATAAAAATATCTTCATTTCTAAATTCCATTGGATTCTAGTGGAGAAATGTAGTCTATAAAGAGTAATTATTTGAGATTCATCGGAATCGGAATAAATAGATAGATCAAAGAAATAGAATTGGGTCCTACGTCAATTCTATATATGGATAATAATAACTACATATATTGAAGATAGAAGCTAATATAGTATACCAAGTTTATTAGAAAGTCAAGTATAACTTTATATACTACTATAACACTAATAGAGAGTATGGTAAGTAAGAAATAAATTTCTTACTTACCATACTCTCGGATCTCATAGAATACCGCCGACTATAGCCCGTGGATTTCATCTAAGACGCAAAAATAGAATACTTTTCTTTTGATTTCTTCAACTATTGATAATAATAATAATTCAGAAGTCAAGTTTCATTTAAAGTAATTAATTATTTTGACTTTCTGTTTTTACGTAAATTATAAGTAGAAAAGCAGTAGGAACTAAAATGAACAGTGCAGTAGCAATAAATGCAAGAATATTTACTTCCATAATCTCATCGTTTTTTTATTTCACAATAACTCGGGATTTAATCCCATAGAGATGATAAATTTTTCGCCTGTCAATTCAATGAATACATTAACTATCGATGATTTTGAATCGGATCAATATCATGAATAAAAATATCTGAGCTATTAAATTAATTCGTCGTCGAGAATTGAATAGTATAACATACGAAGATCCTTTATCCATATCGAATCCAAGATTGGATTCCCGGACCAATCAAAAATTCATTTATTTATCCTTTTTTTTCTGTTCTTTGTTTTCTATAACCTACCTTAGGTCTTCCTTGTAGAACCATCAACTGAAGTATCATCTAACCACCCGTCCGTTTCCATTAACTACAAAACCCCAACAAACAATACAAGCGAAGTGGAAAAAGAGAGGAATTAGGTTCTAAATTTTAATGATCCAATTTTCTTTGGAAGAAAAAGAAGTATGAGAAATATTAGTCGCGGGAGAAAAGATGGAATATTTTATCAACTTCACTATTTTAGTTCTTTTCATTTCATTTTAGTTTAGGGTTTGTTCTTTCTTCGATAGAATCCTGAAAAAAAAAGAGGGGAAACCCCTTCGGAATTCAATTGCTCTCTGTCCCTTCTTTGACAGAAAATGGAGAGGCGAATTGATGTACTTATTGGATTGGATAAGTCGGGACTGACGGGGCTCGAACCCGCAACGTCCGCCTTGACAGGGCGGTGCTCTAGCCTATTGAACTACAATCCCAGGGAAATAAGAAGAGATCTTGCAGAAAATTTGGATTCTTTTTTATTCTCTTGTATCAGGTCAGGTATTTCTTAAGGGTTCTATCAAGTAGATTGGCGAATTGTTGGGCCGAGCTGGATTTGAACCAGCGTAGACATCTTGTCAACGAATTTACAGTCCGTCCCCTTTAACCACTCGGGCATCGACCCAGCGTCTAATTTATTTTAGACGTTCCATAAGCCACTTCCTTTCGTTTCCCAGGCAGACTTTACAAATATATATCACTTGATATAAAATAGAAAGTCCCACTAAGTAGACTAATAGAAGGACTTGACAAATATAGATCACTTGATAGGAAATCCCGCTCCTATAGTCTTGAGTTTTGTATACCCCCAGAGGGACTTGAACCCTCGTTTTCTCCGTGAAAGAGAGATGTCTTAACCACTGGACCATAGGGGCGGCCCTGTGGCCATCATAATATAACTTAATATAACTCAGGCTGAGAGCCACCAAAAGGAGACACATAAGATATAACCCAAACGAAGACGCATAGGATATAAACAAACGGAAAAACTCGTTAAATATTTATTTCGGGGGTTTAATGGGAATCAAACTTTACCATTAAATACAACCTTGAAACTAGATTTCATTGGTCTTTTTCGTCTTTATATTTCTCAGTCACAAAGGGTTATACCTTGGATCCAAGATCTACCACTCTGCAGTAGATTCAAGGTGGTTTACCTAAATATGATTTTTTTTTGTCGCTCAAATTATATTGAGCCCTAAGTCATACTGTCAATTGACGACACAACAGGACAGCACAAGA